TAAGAATTTCATCTTTGGACCAAAAACAAGCAAGGGGTGGAATACCGCAAAGAGAAAGTGTACCTAATAAAAAAGAATTTTTAGTAATTGGTAGATGTTTTGTTAAACCTCCCATAAGCACCATATTCTGACTTTTTTTTGGACAATATCCAACAAGAGTTTCCATTGAATGAATAACGGATCCCGATCCTAAAAACAATAATGCTTTGGAATAAGCATGAGTAATCAAATGAAATAAAGCACTGCGATAAGACCCCATACCTAGAGCTAACATCATATAACCTAATTGAGACATTGTGGAATAGGCTAAACCCCTCTTAATGTCTTTTTGAGCAAGAGCTAAAGTAGCTCCTAAAAAAACTGTTATTATCCCTATCAAAGAGATAAAATTCATTATGTGGGGTATGACTATGAAAAGAGGCATAAGTCGAGCTACAAGAAAAATTCCCGCTGCTACCATCGTAGCAGCATGTATAAGGGCCGAAATAGGAGTTGGCCCTTCCATTGCATCAGGTAACCATACATGAAGGGGAAATTGTGCAGATTTTGCAATCGCACCGGCAAATAATAGAATAGCGCACAAAGTAACAAATAAAAAATTTACCTCATTATTAGAAATCAAGTTATTGAATATTTGGAATAAATCACGAAATTCGAAACTCCCCGTTATCCAATAAAACCCTAAAATGCCTAATAATAAACCAAAATCGCCAACACGATTAGTTACAAACGCCTTTTGACAAGCCTTTGCTGCAACAGGTCGTGTGAACCAAAATCCTATTAATAGATACGAACATATTCCAACTAATTCCCAAAAAATATAAATTTGTATCAAATTTGAACTAGTAACTAATCCCAACATGGAAGTACTGAAAAAACTCATATAAGCAAAAAATCTCAAATATCCGTGATCATGAGACATATAATTATCACTATAAATAAGAACCATAATTCCAACAGTAGTGATTAATATTGACATAATAGAAGTAAGTGGGTCGATCAAGTATCCGAATTCTAAAGAAAAATCATTATTGATAATCCAAGACCATACATATTGATAGACATAACTGCTATTTATTTGCTGAATAGACAGATTCATGGAAAAAATCATGACTATACTTAACAATAAAATGCTCTGAAAAGACCACATACGACGAAGACTTTTTGTTGCCGTCGGAAAAAGAAGAAGTCCCAACCCTATTAACATAGGAACTGGGAGTGGAAGGAAAGGTATTATCCACGCATATTGATATGTCTGTTCCATAAAAAAAGTTTTTTATTCTTAATTAATTGTTTCCGATTCACCGGATCTTACCTCGTTCGAAAAAAGGTCAATAAAAAATCAAGATATGCACTAACTTATTTAATAATTTTAGATTAGTATTTATTCTGAGTCTTTTCAAAATCGTTCAAATATTCAAAACAAGAAGTTACAATTGGTCAAATGAGATGACCAAGTTAGATATAAAAACGAATACTTATAACAGGAAAATGCAAATAGAAATTATTATTACGAGAAATTCTCGTAATAATAATTTCTATTTATATTCATAGAGCAGAGCAAGGATAAAAAATTACACTAAAAAGAGTACTTGATGCTGATATGAATTATAGGATTAACTAAGGTCATAGGTCTAATGAAATAAAAACTCTTGATTTTCGTTAGTTTCTTTCAACTCATTAACTAATTCATTATGGGATTGATTGTTTTCCATTTCAATCAAAACGATTTCTTAGTAAACGTTAGAATATTATAGATCTAAAATGAACTTTTTTTTATCGAGAAAGGCTAAAAAACGACTGAGATATTTTTTTATCAAACCACGTATCCTTTAACAGATTTATTAGTAATCTCATTCGAATTTTAAAATTGAATTTAGGTGTATTCCTTTCTCGAGTTTGACTAAAAAAAGACTCAAGTTTTTTATTAGATTAGGCAAAAGTTTACAATCCTTTGAGGGATTTTATTAAATGTAAATAAAGTATAGAATGACGAAAATCAAGGTCTTTTAGGTTCTTTCTTTATTTTATTAAATCATTAAGTTTGATTTCTATGACCTAGCAGATTCTGCAGATTCTAAAGATATAAATTTGAGAGATAAAGAACGAGAACTAAGAGTTCCAAACCAAAAATTTTTGGTTTTAGAATATTGTATGGAATCAAAATTTTGTTTTTTCGAGTAATTTTTGATCCCATTTTCACGGATCTTTCACATATCTATATTTCTTTTTTATGAAGAGAATATTATTTCTAGAAAAAATAGATAATGAAAAATAAATAATAATTTGTTTTGAACAATAGATGTCTTTCACATCCAACTATAACAATGATTTTAAAATGGCAGTTCCAAAAAAACGTACTTCTATATCAAAAAAGCGTATTCGTAAAAATATTTGGAAAAGGAAAGGATATTGGGCGGCGTTAAAAGCTTTGTCATTAGGGAAATCTCTTTCTACCGGGAATTCAAAAAGTTTTTTTGTACGACAAACAAATAAGTCCTAAACGATTGGAATAATCGGAATGGATTTGACTCAAAAATTGGCTCAATAATTTGTTAATATCAAATTCACAATTGGCAGTCCCTATTCTAATCAATATGAAATAGACCAAGTTTCCATCTTATAAGATGTCTAAAAAAAAAGAATTCTTCTGTTTACTGAATTCTAAAAAAAAGCAGAATAAAGAAAAAAATACAAGATTTTTTATTTCTTTGTAGTAGATTTTCACTAAGATTTTTGTGGTGGGGAGTCTTATTTTCCCCATCGACCTTTACAAAAATGAAAAATTTTTCTCTTTCTCGGGAAGGGCAGATATAATATTTTTAGTTCAAATAAATGGATTGTTGAAACTAATGGATTCCATGTTAAAAAATTTTTGATAACTTTCTGATTAATTTATAATTTTTAGTAATTACTATATGTAATGTATTTTCCATATATCTCCAATTTTGAGCCCAATCAATAAAAGTAAAAAAATGAAAACAGTTTTTTTCTTTTATCGAGAGAATTATCTACTTGCAAAAGTTGGATTTTAGAATAGGATAAACTACGTCAAAGCCCTAAGATAAAAGAGAAATAAACCGGACACCCTAAAAAGAAATGAAACTAATGAACCTTCAAATTGACTTTTGAACTCATTTTTTTTATCAATTTGAATCTTTACTAAAAAACTTATTTGATTGAATTGACTTGTTCAATCTCGACGATTGAATATAAATAGGCTATTATTAGTTCGAGCAAGCCGCTATGGTGAAATCGGTAGACACGCTGCTCTTAGGAAGCAGTGCTAGAGCATCTCGGTTCGAGTCCGAGTGGCGGCATGCCATCTTCTAAAACAGACCCAATAGATCCTATAATAAAAATAAATTAAATTCCCGATTTATAATTCTTAATTAATATTAATTTAGGGGATTCCCTCCCTTTTTTTTTTCATTTTTATGATATTTTCAACTTTAGAGCATATATTCACTCATATTTCCTTTTCGATTGTTTCAATTGTAATTACAATTAATTTGATAACCTTATTGGGCAATGAAATCATAAAACCATATGATTCGTCAGAAAAGGGGATGATAGTTACTTTTTTATGTCTAACAGGATTATTAATCACTCGTTGGATTTATTCGGGCCATTTCCCACTAAGTGATTTATATGAATCATTAATCTTTCTTTCATGGAGTTTCTCCCTTATTCATATAGTCCCTTATTTCAAAATAAGAAAAAATTATTTAACCACAATAACTGCCTCAAGTACTATTTTTACCCAAGGCTTTGCTACTTCGGGTCTTTTAACTGAAATACGTAAACCCGCAATATTAGTACCTGCTCTACAATCGGAGTGGTTAATAATGCACGTAAGTATGATGATATTGAGCTATGCGGCTCTTCTTTGTGGATCATTATTATCCGTAGCACTTCTAGTCATTACATTTAGAAAGATTTTTTATAGTTATAAAAGTAATAATTTATTAAAATTAAATGAGTCATTTTCATTTGGTGAAATCCAATACAAGAATGAAAGAAACAATATTTTTAAAAAAACTTCTTTTTTTTCTGCTAAGAATTATTACAAGGCCCAATTGATTCAACAATTAGATTATTGGAGCTATCGTGTGATTAGCCTAGGGTTTATATTTTTAACCATAGGTATTCTTTCAGGAGCAGTATGGGCTAATGAAGCATGGGGATCATATTGGAGTTGGGATCCAAAGGAAACTTGGGCCTTTATTACTTGGATCGTATTCGCAATTTATTTGCATACTCGAACAAATAAAAATTTTCAGGGGGCAAATTCCGCAATTGTGGCGACTCTAGGCTTTCTTATAATTTGGATATGCTATTTTGGGGTCAATCTATTAGGAATAGGGCTACATAGTTATGGTTCATTTACGTTAACCTCTAGTTAAATTAAAGAAAAGTTCTTACGAATACAAACAGAGTGGAATACGGTGTATATAAAACACCTTGTGTCAACCGGCGAGAACCGTGTGAATCAAGTAGTGTAGTGATTCACACGGTTCTCGCAAAGACCAAGTATATTGGGTGAAAATTCAAATTCATATTTTGTTTTTACTTTATTTAAGATTTAAGAGAATTTTATTTAAGATTTAAGAGAATAAAAATCCTTCTTTTTTTTTTCATTAGTCAACCAACTCTTAAAAATCATAGGAGTTTTTTTCTTTAATAAAACTATCTATAAAAATAATTAGATAGAATACCTTCAACCTTGTCAACTGATAGTGAAAGAACAAAATCCGGATACATACCAATACCTATTACAGGTAGAAAAATGGCGATCGAAACAAATAACTCGCGCGGTCCAGAATCAAAAACATAAGAGTTTGGAGTATTAAATAACTTGTATCCATAGAACATCTGGCGTAACATAGATAATGAATAAATAGGAGTTAATATCATTCCAATTGCCATTAAAAAAGTGATGGCAATTTTGGGCATTAAAAGATATTTTTGGCTGGTAATTATTCCTAAAAAGACTATAA